CATTAATTATATTCATAAAATTTTTTATAAAATAATAAAAATCTCAAAATATTTAATTCTATTTTTTTCTTATTTCTTATTAATTTAATAAAAAAATAAAGTAAAAGCGGGTAGCGGGAATCGAACCCGCATCGTTAGCTTGGAAGGCTAGGGGTTATAGTCGACGTTGATTCATCATTTTTAACGTCTCTAATTCAAAACTGAACGTGAAACTTTGGTTTCATTCGGCTCCTTTATGGAAGATGTATAAATTCCTATATTAAGACATGAACGAAAAAAAAAATTCCACCCATAACATCTATGTCAGCTTTTCTGTCTGAATGTATTCAGAACAACCCGCTTTCTAGACGATCCCTATAGAAAAGAGGGGGATTATATTATAACAACCTTTCTAGTTACTTCGTTCTCTATTTCTATGTGAGAGAATCCTTAGGAAAAGCATTTTGTTTCTACCGAGCTAAAACAATTTGTCGATGTCTCTAGTAAACCAAAGTCATTGTTTAATAGCCATTTTGCTTCAATTTCCGTAATACAAATTCCAAATTAAAGATTTAGTTACGATTAGAAAGCCACTTTCTATCTTTATCCATGGATCCTTTACTCATACTTATTCAATTAGAAGTATTGATCTAATTAAAAAAAAAATTATGTTTCGTAATCTCATAATCCAATTTTTCAATTTTTAATTGATTCTTGGATACAAATCACGAGAATGTATATTCTTCCTCGAATTTTTCATTGAGAGGTAAAGGATTAAATCTTTTTAAGAAATAAAGTTTTTGGTCGGAATGAAATATTAATCAAACCGAAAGACCCCTTAACTATATAAAGGATTATAGAACGAATCACACTTTTACCACTAAACTATACCCGCTACAATTCGATTATTGTATATAAATGAACCTTTTGTCGAACAAGAAAATGGGTCGTAATAAAAAGTTAAAAGAGTAAAAAGAAAGGATAGGATCATAAAATAATCATGAAAATTAGAGCGTTTACGTGTTGTATCAGAGAACCCAATGAGATTCGGAAAAGAGAATTCAATAACTAAAACTAAATAACAAGTGTTTTTTTGCCGGAGGTTTTTGACCTAGACGTCTCGACAAAACTACTTAAGCCATAACATACATGAAAATGGATTGTGCAAGAATCCACAGTTCCCTTTTTGTTATTTATTTACTTTACTAAAATAAAAGGAATAAAGAAAATAAAGAATAAATATAAAAAATTAAGATAAGAAACGACACTTTGATTCGATATCATTTGATTCTATATCATAGAAATCTAAAGAGTTTTTATTTTTCCAATCGTAATAACAAGCAAGTATTTTAGTTTTCAAATAAAAAAAATTATTTATGATTCGTTGGAACAATAAATGGCGGGCCCGGCCTGGTCAGTACTTAGCCGGGCCGTGGAACTAAAAAGCACTCTCGGATGAAAAAAAAATATTATGAAGGGCTCTTTCAATCCTTATTTTTTATAATGTAACATAGTATTATCCTTTTTCAATTGGGAGGAGAGATGGCTGAGTGGACTAAAGCGTCGGATTGCTAATCCGTTGTACGAGTTTTTCGTACCGAGGGTTCGAATCCCTCTCTTTCCGTTTTTGTTGATGACTTGGTATTTTCTTTCGAATTTTTCGCGAGCTCTTTTTATTTTTAATAGTTAAAAATGTGTAATAGATAAAATCCTACTAAGAACATTTAAAAATCAAGCAAGGAAAACAAAAACCTTATCTTTTATTCTTCACGTCCAGGATTACGTCCTGGATCATTAGACAGGAATCCGAAAATAAAGAGAGAAACAAAGAATATCACTACCGTGTAAACAAATAGTTTGAGAGTAAGCATTACATCATCTCCAAGATTTTTTTTAGTAAAAAAGAGAATAGATTCTCCGTTTTTATACCGCATACCCTACTATTTTGATTTTTTATTTTGACACCAAGAAATAAAGTGGGGTGATCCAGATTTTTCGCGGTTGTACAAGAATTTCAATATTTGAATTGAGGGTGTAAGACTTATCTGATCTTATCAATTCTTTTCTTTGAATTTTTTTTTTTTTCAATAAATCATGAATTTGTCTAGACATTATTAAATTAAAGATATCATCGAAAACTTACAGCAGCTTGCCAAACAAAGGCTAAGAGAAAAAAAAACAGGGGTATTACTGGCATAACATCTACGATTGGATTTAAAAAAGCGTAGGCCTCGGGCAATTTGGCGACGAAAAAACTACTTGAATAAAGAGCAGAATTAAGACAGATACAGATCAAACTAAATATATTAAGCATAACAAACATTTTGTTCTTGAGGATAATTGTATTTTATTTATTTTGATTGAGTTATTAATAAATTGAGTTTTTTATTATTTTATTATTATAAATATGTTATTATTCATAGAAAAGAAAAATGAATAAAAAGAAAATAAGATAGACCAAAAAACTTTCTTTGATTTGAACTCACCCAATCAAAAATCCTTCAATTCTCAAATCAAAAGAGAATAGAATAAACCATACTTTCATACAATATCTTAATTGAATTATATGTAATGATCAATAAATTCTGTTTAATTCTACGTCTACATGTATAAAAATTCTAGTAATCTATTTTATAGATAATAGATATTTAGACTTGAGTTGACGAACAACCAGTACCAATATTAGTGTTTATTAGTGTCGACTAGAAATGGGGCGTGGCCAAGTGGTAAGGCAACGGGTTTTGGTCCCGCTATTCGGAGGTTCGAATCCTTCCGTCCCAGAACATACCTGACCCACGATAATTTTATTAATCTATAATTTTATTAATCTATAAATAAAAAATAAAATATATATCATAATCTATATCATAATAAAATATATCAAAATAAAGATTGTCTTTTCGACCAGTCTTCCGTTTAAGAGTATAATATTGTTATAGAATGTGATTCTTAATTTCTTTTTTTTTTTTTTTTTATTATTAATCATATCTTTTTCACAAATTTAATCGAGTTCAAATAACACGCATATGAAACGAAATTTTGATTTGTTAAATATTACTGATTTTACAATATGAAATATGAAAAAATAACAACCTAAATCTTCAATCTTTCCTTACATCAGTCTTTTTTTTTATTAATCATTGATGGTTTAATCCAATATGGATTTATCTTTCTCTTAATGATGATAAAAAGCGAATGGTACTTACTGTAAAACCTTATGCAAATAATGATATAGGGTAGGAAACTATTCAATCAATTAAATCTTTTTAATGATTTCTTATGAGTTCTTGGTACTCTAAGAAGTGTGAAATTGTTGAATTTATCCTATCACGTTACTTGACGATAGAGATTCAAAATAACTTGTTTATTCGTGTTTATTTATTCATGTTAGTTAGAATTAAAAAAAAAATTATAAACAATGGGGTTAAATTGATTGAATTCTTGTTGAGACTTCGTCATACATTATCCATTCTTCATATAGAAGAAAAAAGTATAGATTATTATGTACCGACCGAACCGATGATTATTCACGATTCCATAATTGAATCAATTACATACTGGTTCCAAACTGAAGGAATGTTATGGTAAAACTTCGTTTAAAACGATGTGGAAGAAAGCAACGTGCGACTTGAAGGACATGATCAGCTGTGGATTCTTACATCCACCACTTTTTTATATTATATAGTAACGAAAGTGCTCTTGGCTCGACATCATTTGTTCTGTTCCACTGGAACCCTCATTTTTGAGAGTGTTGCCATGTAAATAGTACACGATGGAGCTCGAGTAGAACGTATTGATTAATTTCTCAAGGGCAAGAATCTAAGGTTAGTATCGATCAATAAATTGGAACAACTTCGTAAGTATATTTTAGATATATAAATCTAAAGGATCCAATTCGAAAAAATTAAAAAGTTAATTTTGTTGGAATTGGTAAAACTCTTTTGATCAAATCAAAAGTAAAGTGTATTACGTAGGAATCAACCATTCATACGATTCTTTGATAGAAAGAAATCACAAAAAATGGTATGTTGCTGCCGTTTTGAAACGATTTAAAGATCACCGAAGTAATGTCTAAACCCAATGATTCAAGGCAAAGATAAAGATCCTGGAACAAGGAAATACCGTTTTCAATTGTCTCAACAACCAGATCATATTTAAGAATCAAAATAGATTCTAAAGGAGACAAACAAAAAGGGTTAGAGACCACTCAATAAATTTAATACCTAAAAGGTTTCTTTTGAGTTATTTGAGAGTTATTCAACTTGAGTTATGAGGATACAAATAATTTTTTTTTTGGGGGGGGGGGGGAAGACTAAGAAAAAGTATTTAAACTAAAATCAATAATATAATGAATTTGATGATTTTATGGATCTATTTGATATTATGATTCTATACATAGACATAATTTAGAATTTTCTCGAGCCGTACGAGGAGAAAACTTCTTATACGTTTCTAGGGGGGGGGGAGTATTGTTCATCTATCCCAATGAGCCATTTATCGAATCGTTGCAATTGATGTTCGATCCCGACGAGAGGGAAGAGATCTTCGTAAAGTGGGTTTTTATGACCCGATAAAGAATCAAATCTATTTAAATGTTCCTGCTATTCTATATTTCCTTGAAAAAGGTGCTCAACCTACAGGAACTGTTCATGATATTTCAAAAAGGGCGGGTGTTTTTACGGAACTTCGCCCTAATCAACAAATAAAATTCAATTAATGAAATAAAAAAAATGTGGATGATTTGTATATAGCCTTGTATAACCTTTTTGTTTCTTTGCTATTTCCTCTTTTGTTCTATTTATATCATACTAAATTTATTATTGTTACTATAAAAGAGTGTCTTTTATAACGACAAAAATCTATTTATATTTTATTGATATAAATTTTATTGATATATATAAAATAGATAGAAAAAGATTAAGTGAATAAATAATAAATAAATGAAGTAATCGGGTCTATAAATATAAAATTTTGAGATTACTGTCAATGAGTTAAGGAACAAACAAATAAAAAAACACAAA